ATAGTGAATGGGCTTATTCCATTTTATCCGATTTAGTGGTATTGATCATTGAGAATGGAAAAAAGATTTTCTTTCTTTTGTCCTAGCCCATGATCTAAACGAGTCGCACATACACCCTAATACATCTTCCTCGACGCTGAGGGCATCCCCCAAGAGCGGGGGATTTCCTGATATTTCTGATTGGCTGTCTTGTATTTCTAATAAGTTGTTTAATCGTTGGCATGTTGAATCATATACATAATAGGATGGTTTAGATCGATCTTAACCGGATGATTATGTCAGTATTTTAACGTTGACACAGGACTCGAAAATGAAGGAAATTGCCAACGTAAAAGAGTCCCCTTAAATGGTAAAACGAGATTATTTATAAACAATTTCGATTGTATTTCAAAAAATAGGGTAAGGGTAGCTGTTGCCGAAATAGTTCTCATTCAAATGGTCTAGTTTTCTGCGGATCTCTTCTAGATCCTCTTTCTCCAAACCTTCGATTTGCAGAAGGTCATCGGGATTTACGATTGCGATCAACAGATCCCCTAACGTAGATATCTTTGCTCTAATAAGGGAAGTATGTATTCTCGGAGACAATCCTAAGACCCGAATCCTGAACAAAGAATACCCAATAATGTCTGGTTTTATCATTATTTTTTTTGTTTCTCCATTTTTTACATAATATGATGGTTTAGATCGATCTTAACCGGATGATTATGTCAGTATTTTAACGTTGACACAGGACTCGAAAATGAAGGAAATTACCAACTACAAAGAGTCCCCTTAAATGGTAAAACGGGGTCGTTTATAAACAATTTCAATAAAAAAACTAAGAAAGAGAATATCGCAAACTCTCTGAGAGCGGGCAGGAAAAAAGACACACTTTTGCCGCCTTGGTACTTAAGCACAAAAGAGGTTCCTCCATTTTATTCAATCTAATTTTTATTCACCCCTAATAGAATTAAGAGCTTTTTTATGTTTTGATTGAATTGAAGAGAATTCTTTTTATTTTTACATTCTATATTATTCCATATTCGAATCTGCTTGACTACTAGAAAAAACGGATTCAGTATTTGCTCTTTTCACTGATAGAAAACCATAAAAATAAGAAAAAATAGAGAGTCGATTTTTTGCACTTAACCCCTTTCATGGATTCTATTCTTGAAAAAATAATTCGCCGAGAAGAGAGGTATTTTTACCTATTTTTTAGTTGAATTTGTAGAATACGATTGTGAGGTGTAGAAGAGGGGTTGGGTTGTATTTATTAATACATGTGTAGATATAGTTAGTATATAGATCCTTCTTCCTCCTTATTGTCGTTCTAGTCGGGGTAGCGTCGGTCCAGTCGTGCTCTATCCAAAAATTTCCATTTTTTATTCCAATGTATTTTATTTAATGAAAAATCGAAGCACGATAATTGACAGAGAATTTTCTATAGCCAACATATAGAAATAAAATACCCCGTTAGATATCTGTGTAACAATTTCTATTTTCGGGTTTCCATATACTCATAATTGTTGTTAGAATTCTAATTTATTAGAATTTAGAAGAGTTTTTATTCAAAAGAATCCATATTGATGAGTTCTATATCAATTTGTATTTTCTTATCTCAGTAGGAAAACAAAAATAGAGATTCAAATTCAAGAATCGCTGATGAATTAACAGTCAGCAGTCAATAGTTAATGGTTCAAATTTGTTATAAGTTTAGGTTTTTGTGACGGAAAATCCATATTTTTGTCAATAGAAAAGGGAGGAGAAGTTTTTAGGCATCGTGTCTTTTGAGCTGGATGCAAAATGCAAGTCCAATAAAAAAAAGAAGTTCACTAATCCAACCCAAAAGGGAAAAGTTTCATCTATTTTGTATTCTTTTGGCGACATGGCCGAGCGGTAAGGCGGGGGACTGCAAATCTTTTTTCCCCAGTTCAAATCTGGGTGTCGCCTAATCAACAAAAGATTCGAAATCTCCTATTCTGTTCTGCTGATATAACCAGTCCAATTATTCCCCAGCAAGCAGAAGCAGAGAAAAACGACTCTTGCTATTTGTTTGATTCTAAGCATAAGATTTTGGGGTTTTTAAAAGGATTGTAAATCCCTGAATTCTAGACGCAAAGAAAGATTCTAGGGAGAGAAGGGGCGCAATTTATACACGGCCTTACGAGAGTCTCTGAATGCTTAGGCATTGAATCAATATTAGATTGGATGGATAATTGGTTTTTTAAAAGTACAAAAAGAAATTCTTTTCGGCAAACCCCCAGTCAAGAAAAGAACATAATCAACTTCCACCCAACTCTTTCACATAGACAATTGGGAGACATTACGAATTCGATCAAATAGGAAATAGAGGTATGGACTAGATAGTGATCTATCTTTTTATGCTTTTTACTTATGAAGATCGACAAAAAAAGAATAGGAATAAATGAATCTATTCCTATATCTTCGATTAGAAACATTCCTTTGAGATATCACTCTCTATTTTGATTGTTGTGTTTAATCTTTCCCGATTCGAAATCATATAGGAATTTTTTATAAATGGGTTTATTGGATTGGTTCATCCAAGAGTGTTGGGTCAGAATACTTTTTTGACTCTGACCAATTGATTCGACTATTATTAGTGAGGAATAATGTAAAAATTCCTTAATATTCATCGAAATAGGGGACATAATTCACATGGATATAGTAAGTCTCGCTTGGGCTGCTTTAATGGTAGTCTTTACATTTTCTCTTTCACTCGTAGTATGGGGAAGAAGTGGGCTTTAGAGGTATTACTAATTAAATTGAGTTGATCACGAAAACTGTATCAATTGTTTTCTAGATCGTTCTGCAAAGCATTTTTAACGATTTAAAATCAAAATAGCATCATTTTTGAAATTTCATTGGATTCTAGTCGAATTAATGTATTATATGAATAATACTTTTTCAATCAAACAGATATTTCAATGATTCCCTTTCTTTGTATTTTGAAAGGGAATACAGATGATAGGAAATTTATTCCAACCGAATTCTTCCTAAATTTTCGATTTCAACGAATAGGCTCTTACCAGAAGTATAGATGGACAATGAGGAAGACCGGACCCCCTTTTATTTCTTTCCCTCCTTACTGTTCAAAAAAGAAATCGTTCTGTTAAGTGTATACATACTTTCTATGAGAAAGAATATAGAAATATTGATTCTTTAACGGGATAGTATAATAAGATCTTGCCTTGGGAGAGTCGCATATTGTGCATTTACCACTTCTTTTATTATTTTATAAATTGGATTTATGCTTTATCGACTCATTTCACTTCATGGTTCAAACATTAAAACTCTGTTAAAAATGGATAAGCTTTGCTATTCTTTTTCAAAATTATTCGAAGAAGCTCTCATAGAAGTCCTGTCAATGGCTCAATCAATTACTTCTTCGAAATGCTAAATGAAAAACCCACTTTCTTATTATAACTTTCCTTGATTGATTATTTCAATAGATACGGAGATTCATCTTAGAAATAATAAGAAATCGAAGAATTCGAAACATAAGAGTAAGAGCTCTCTTTCGATTATTTCAGATTGATCGGAACAAATAGATGTAGAAAAGAAATCGAATTGGGTCCTATGTATAGTCATATATGAAATGGATATCTACATATTATATAGAGAGATAATATTGGAGAGTGATCGATATTAAGCTTTTATTATCAAGGATACATTTCCATTTAATAGTAGTATGGTAGAAAGAAAGAACGATTCATATATTTCTTTCTACCATACTATCAGATCCCATTGAATACTGCCGATTCGAGTCCGCTCATTACGTGAAATTGAAATTCTTTTCATTTTCTTTCTTCAATCGTTGATAAGAACTCAGAAGTCGCGTTTCATTCAAATATATTTAACGAATAGGAATTTTTAATCATTTTGACTGACTGTTTTTACGTAAATGATAAGTAGAAAAGCAGTAGGAATTAGAATGAACAGTGCAGTAGCAATAAATGCAAGAATATTTACTTCCATAATCTCAGTGTTTTTTACTTCACAATAACTCGGGATTTAATCCCATAGAGATGATCAATCTTTCATCTGTAAATTCAATGGATGAATTACCCCTCTCGATGATATTGAATCGGATCAATATCGTGAGATGAATAACAATATCAGACCTATCAAATCAATTCATCGTCGAGAATTGAATAGTATATACCATAGGAAGGTCTTTTATCCATATCGAATCCAAAATAGGATTCCTGATCCAATCAAGAATTCTTTTATTTATTCTTCTGTTCCATTCTTTCTTTTCTCTAACCTACCCTACGCCTTCCTTGTATCATCCTCAGATGAAGTATCATCTCACCACCGTTCGACTTCCATTAGTCACAAACCCAAATAATGAATCTATTATTCAAAAGGAATCATTCTTTACTATTCATTTTGTTTCTTTACTTCTCTTTATAAAAAGTTAGAAAAAGAAGTCGAAAACAAATAAAATAAAAACAATAGATATGTTAAAATCGCAGTGAACTATTATTCGAAATCGAATAAAACATTACTAGAAAAGAAAAAAGGGAATATATTAGGTGATATGTGATTTTTTTCTATTAATCTGTCCTAGTTAATCCTGATTCACTATTAAAAGTATATTGATTTTTCTCAATCGAATAAGCAAATACTTTTGTTTGTAAATACAGCATATTTGATTCCATCCATGGCGCATTGCTCCTTTACTCTTTTTTTATTTGAATTTAATAAAATAAACAATAGAAGTGAGTGAAAGGGAAAAAAGAAGTTAAGTTCTAAACTACGTTTTTAATGATCTAATTTTCTTGGAATACAAAGAAGTGTGATAAAGATGAATCTCGTTAGAAAGGGTCTAATTTCCCATTTCTTTTTGGGTTTCGATGGAAACCCAAAAAGAAACGGGAAATAGGAAGGAAAAAATTCTGCATTTCGTCACTAAGAGGGGTGGGGTCCTTGGTTGATCTTTAGCTTTCTTTTATCTTCCTTCCTTAGATGATTAGTATTGGGACAGATATATCAAAAGCTCAGTATGCAATTTGCATGAATTTTTTTTTTTCAAATTAGTAATTGAGGTTCCAAAAAATCAGAGCCAGAAAAGAAGATAGTTGAATCTAGAAAAGAAAAGTAGTCCAAGGGGGGGGCTTCGATTAAATTCATTTTGGGTTGTACAATAAACGAATTCCTTTTGTGTATGTGCTCCCTGGAAATTGGAAATATAGGGTATTCTATTCCATACTCTGTTCCCTGAATCGGGAGCAATCGAAAAAGCAGACCCAATATTTCTTGGAATACTGAATATAATGCTACCAACAATTGTACTAATCCACGTATGTCTTTCTCCCATCAATCGGTACGAGTTCTAGTTGAAGTAATAAAAATTTTTATCTATATATTTAATGAGAAATGCGAAAGAAAAAAAAAGATTCCCCTTAGGAATGAAATCCGACTATGCCACACCTTTCATAGAAAAGAGGGAGTTGAATTGATGTATTGATTGGATCCGTCGGGACTGACGGGGCTCGAACCCGCAGCTTCCGCCTTGACAGGGCGGTGCTCTGACCAATTGAACTACAATCCCAGGGAAATGAAAGGATATATCCGAAAATTGGATTCTTTTTTATTCCCCTGTATCAGGTATTTCTGAAGGGTAAGGGGTTATACTATCTCATGGGAAATTGGCGAATTTTTGGGCCGAGCTGGATTTGAACCAGCGTAGACATATTGCCAACGGATTTACAGTCCGTCCCCATTAACCGCTCGGGCATCGACCCAGGAAGAATCCTGTTTAGGCTTATTGGTAATTCATGATCAACTTCCTTTCCTAGTACCCTACCCCCAGGGGAAGTCGAATCCCCGCTGCCTCCTTGAAAGAGAGATGTCCTGAACCGCTAGACGATGGGGGCATACTTATCTGACTGTCATCATACTATGATCATAGTATGAACAGTTTTTTAAAATTGTCAATATAATGGAATGGTATTGATTAGATTCAAGACCTCTTTTCATTTTTCATAACTAGGAATGCGGTCGAAGGAATTTCCGCCATCTCGTAGAAAAAGAATAGAACCAAGCAAAAGGTTTTTCATAATTTCATTTTTTGATTCTGACTTAAACGATTGGTTGGGCCGTGCAGATAGATGCCTTTATCTCTATCTGTCACATTGGAATTAATAATCAAATGGGTCTTTGTTCCAACCACCGTGTAAGCGTCATACAAAAGATAGACTGGATCATTTGAAGAGAATCTATGATCCGATACGAATCATGTCGTACATGAGCCGGCTCCGTCAGATCCAGTCAAATAAGTGAAATAGATCAACCGTTATCTATTTCACTTATTTAATTTAATTGAACTTAAGATTCAAAAAAGTTCTTTCTTACCCAAATCATTATGATCACTATGAATTCCAACAACTTCATCAATAAAATCATGAAGAAAGTGTGCCCAACTAACCAACCAGCTAAACTACTTCTTACAAATAAGATCTTCTTTTCGTTGTCGTTGTTATAGCGAGAGAGACAAAAGTTGACTAATCTGGGGATCGTTGAATCAGGTTTAAGGTACGGGTTGCATAATTGCACAAAGAAATTCATCATAAATTCCAATTGAAGGAAGAAGAGGCGCTTTACCACACGCCTTCGTTTACTTACCACGGGCTTTCTTTTATCGTTAGGATCCAAAAGCGGCTAGTTGCGCAAAGTTGTTAGACTGGTCCATAAAAGCTGAAGCAAGAAAAATGACAAAAAGAACAAGAACATTTTTATGCGATGGAGTTGAACCAATCCTTCATGGAGCAGCCTATTATAGATATAGACCGATGCGAACATCACCAACTGTCCCGTAACAAAACCAGCCACCGTTGCTACCCGTCTCCGGTTGTCTTTTTTTTTGTAAGAACCTGTATACAACGAAGACATAGCCGATACCTACGGTGGATGTGATCATAAATCCCTAAAAGAGTCATGATCCCATAATAGAATTTAGTATTGTATTAAGTAGTTTATTAAAAAATACTTTTATCCGCATATTTGAACCTCCTTTAAATGGAATAGTTTTTTATATTTCTATACTATAGATATTAATATATTAACTCGATTATCTCAGTCATTTTATTGATGACTTTTTTTTGTTTGATTCCATGAACAGATCCATTTCATTATGGATGAATAAGTCTTGATGCTTTATTCCATTGCCTTTTATCATGATGAGGCAAATTCAAAACTGTTCGAATTGTCTAATTGCTAATTACTGACAGGGGTAACCGACCCAAAACAATTTGATTCTAATTTAATTCGTGACGATCATTAAGTAGAAAGTTCATATTCTTCAGTGATGGATTGGTTATACATAATCCAAATTAGGTTCTTTTTACAAACTTGATGTTGATAAATCCGCGAGTCTAGAAATTCATTTCAGACAATTGAACCTTCTCGAACTGTTTCTTTTTAAGAACCAAAAAGATTTGTGCCACAAGAACAGATGCTAAGAAGAATAAAAGGCCTTGAAGACGTAATGGATCTTGA